ATTGAGATAGGTAAACCAACGGACCCCCCCTGAGAACCGTATATGAGAATTTCATCTCGTACGGCTCAAACAAAAATACCCAAATACTGCTTGTAACGAAAACAGATATGTCTAATAGAAAGTTTGAAATTTCTTTATTTAATCCTATGATTCTAATTTTATTTGACGATAATAAAAAATAGAGATCCGAAAGCTATTCTTTTTGGTTATAATGCTAAAATCTCAAGTCGGCTCCCTCGTCTTTATCTTGATCTTTTAAGGCCTCTTGAATATTCTACTATATTACTTCATTTTTTTTTTGTGTATAATGTGATTTTACTGTTGTCTTCTTTATTATTATTGAATTTTTATTATTGATAGGAATTCTCTTGTTAGGACCATATGAATCAATTAAAAAAACATCAGATTCATACTATAACCACGATGATTCAAAAAAACATTAAATCGAAGTCCAAAAATTCCCTGAGTAAGAACTGTTGGATCATCACTTATTCAATGAATAGATATAATGAAAAAAAATTCAAAGAAACGTTTATCCTTTGATCAAAATAAAGATAAGCTCCGGAAGCTTGAAAGAATGAAAATTATTCCATTTATTTTTACAACTCTTTGAAAAGTTTTTTAAGTCCGGTTGCGAGGTCTAAATATTTAGTATGAATCATAGTTCTAATATTTTTAGAATCCATTTTCTATATTCCGTGCTCCAGATACTAGAATAAATATCTGACGGGATAAAACCATCTCTATCAAGATGACAGATCCATTTTATGTTCTGTACTTTCAATAGGATCAATTAAAACAAGCCACACACTCATATTCCGGAAATACAGAAACAAATAAGTTCCACGATCAAACTACCAAATCAAAATGGAATAGGCTAACAAACAATAAGAAACCAAAACGCTTAACTTTCCTTTCTATTGAAAAACTAATTACCCAATTCTTGTGAATCTAATTCATAGAAATTCCGTCGAGTAAAATGGACGAATTATAAATCTCCAAAATAATAGATAGAAATATCGCAAATAGGGCCATTGCAACACCCATCAAAGGAGTAGTTCCCCACCCCGGAGCTACTTTACCATATTCTGAATTTAATGGTTTCAATAAATCCCCTACAACAGTTCGTCTTGGACCAGATCTAGAATTATCCTCAACGGTTTGCGTAGCCATAAATACTATTTTTTATTCATTTAGATCTGTTGACTTTGTATACCATTTCGCTGTAAATATAAGGATCTTATCCTATAGATCTATTGTGATCTTGAAACTTTAGAATTATAATAATGGAAACAGCAACCCTAATTGCCATCTCTATATCTGGTTTACTTGTTAGTTTTACTGGGTATGCCTTATATACTGCCTTTGGGCAACCCTCGCAACAACTAAGAGATCCATTTGAAGAACATGGGGACTAGTTGAAGTAATGAGCCCTCCATATTGGGGGCTCATTACTTCAATTAAGATAATAAAAAATTATTTAACCTTTTTTCGTCGGAACTTTAGGGGGTTCTCTAAAAAAGATAGCGAAAAAAATAATTCCTAAAGTCGAAACTAAGAGGAATGTATAAACCAATGCTTCCATAGATTTGATTGTGGTTTACAATTATAGCTTTCATACCTGTTTATTGGGGCTCATTTCCCAACAAATAAAATAAAAAGAGTAACTGCAATGATTGAAATAAAGATTTATCTAGTTCTCTATGTGAAATTAAAAATCATAAAAAAAGTCGAAAAAGAACAAATGTTAGACTACCTGTTTTTTTGTAGTTGGATCTCCAAGTTTTTGGAATGCTCCAAATTCTACTTGAGCGTCTAAATCTGGGTCGATACCAGCAAAAACATCTCTGAACAAAGTTCTAGCACCATGCCAAATGTGCCCGAAAAAGAATAGCAGAGCAAATGAAGCATGTCCAAAAGTAAACCAACCCCTCGGACTGCTACGAAAAACACCATCTGATTTCAAAGTAGCACGATCTAATTCAAAAATTTCACCCAATTGAGCACGTCTAGCATATTTTTTCACAGTAGCGGGATCGCTATAACTGATTCCATTAAGCTCGCCACCATAGAACTCAACAGTTACACCTACTTGTTCGACACTATATTTCGATTCTGCCCTTCGAAAAGGAACATCGGCCCTAACAATTCCGTCCCCATCTACCAAAACAACCGGAAATGTTTCAAAAAAAGTAGGCATACGACGTACAAAAAGTTCACGCCCCTCTTTATCTCTAAAGACAGGATGTCCTAACCAACCGACGGCTATTCCATCTCCATTGTCCATTGAACCTGCTCTAAATAACCCCCCTTTTGCTGGATTATTGCCGATATAATCATAAAAAGCTAATTTTTCGGGAATTTTAGACCAAGCTTCTGACAAACTTTGATTTTCGGCTAGTCCAGCACCAACTCTTCGATATATTTCTTGCTGGAAGTATCCCTGATCCCATTGATAACGAGTAGGACCAAATAATTCAATGGGGGTTGTTGCTGAACCATACCACATAGTTCCAGCAACGACAAAAGCTGCAAAAAAGACAGCCGCAATACTGCTGGACAGGACAGTTTCAATATTTCCCATCCGTAATCCTTTATATAGACGTTGGGGTGGACGCACACTAAGATGGAAAAGACCCGCTAATATGCCCAAGGTTCCTGCTGCAATATGATGAGAAGCTACCCCCCCCGGAACAAAAGGATCAAAACCTTCCACACCCCACGCGGGATTTACGGATTGTATCCTTCCAGTTAGTCCATAAGGATCGGACACCCATATTCCAGGCCCATACAATCCTGTTACATGAAATGCGCCAAAACCAAAACAAGCCACCCCTGCAAGAAATAAATGAATTCCAAAAATTTTGGGCAAATCCAAAGAAGGTTTTCCAGTTCGTTCATCACAAAAGATTTCTAGATCCCAATAAACCCAATGCCAAATAGCCGCTAAAAAGCACAAGCCTGAAAACACAATATGTGCTCCGGCCACACCTTCGTAACTCCAAATACCCGGATTCGTTATAGTCCCTCCTGTGATATTCCAACCGCCCCACGAATTGGTTATTCCTAAACGAGTCATGAAAGGTATAACGAACATACCCTGTCTCCACATTGGGTCAAGAACAGGGTCAGAGGGATCAAAAACTGCTAATTCATATAGAGCCATCGAACCGGCCCAACCAGCAACTAGAGCTGTGTGCATTATATGAACAGAAAGCAAACGGCCTGGATCATTTAATACAACCGTATGAACACGATACCAAGGTAAACCCATGAAAATACCCCTTATATCAACAAAAAATAGACACTATGTAACTTTATTGCACTTGAAAAATTTATATTATGGACTCTAGCCTTTCATTAGATTTTCTCGTAAAATGGAACAATCATATTTGTAGAAATAAAAAGAAACAGATTTATTCTATACCCGATAAGTAACAATACGCAATGGTGGGGAGACGAGAGGGGTTTACAATTTTATCTATGAATATTTAAATAAATAAATGCAGACATACTCACTTATCACCCCAATGACCCATTCGTAACAACTTTACTTTATTTAGTATTCCTAAAAAAAATGCAATATAATAAAAGTAAATCATTTTTAACACAATAAACTAATTCTTACGTTTCCACACTAAAGTTAGATATATTATTTTATTATTTCTCCATTTTATGCCCATTGGTGTTCCAAGAGTACCCTTTCGAAGCCCTGGGGAAGAAGATGCATCTTGGGTTGATATATAGTGCGACTTGTCAGATATAGTAGGTCATATGGGATTTCCCCATTTTCTCCCCCGATCGAGATATCCTCTCTTTCACCCCCAAAAGAAGAATGATTGAATCATAAAAAATTTGGAGCGTGAAGTGTAATGAAGTACAATTCTATCGATTTTTTGATTTTTAGAGGGGGTATCCAGATTATTACTCGAAATTATGAATAATTTATGGTTGGCTTGATTGAACCAATAAAATAAAGTACCCAGGCTCTGTTTAGAAAAAACCAATTGGTAATATATCTACGATCACCACTTCTATCATATTCATATATTTTACAGAAAACATTAAAGAAGAAATTCAGAAAATGAAGAAGTTATAACAAAAATACGTAGTATTGTAATATTTGTCCTATATGTGCAAATCCAAATCGGGCAGATCTTTACTCAGAGTAGAAAAGAAACCTAAAAGAATTGAAAAAGTCCATTCAGAAACAAGAAAATTACATTGTGATTGGACTTCGATCTCAATGAAAGCAATACATCAATGAGAAGATAGTTCAATAAATTGAGTCTATTATTCTTTTTTTCTTTAAAAGTTCGAAGAAGTCCATTATGAAAAGAGAAAGAAGTTTAAAATCGACACATTGATTCCTTTTTTGCTTATATGATTTTGGATGAACTGTATGCATCAAAAGGTGCATGTACAGCTCTTAAGGAAAAAAATGGAATCCTAATCAATCGACTTTATCGAGAAAGATTACTTTTTTTAGGTCAAGAGGTTGATAGTGAAATATCGAATCAACTAATTAGTCTTATGGTATATCTTAGTATAGAGGAAGAGAATAAAGATTTGTATCTGTTTATAAATTCTCCGGGGGGGTGGGTAATACCCGGAATAGCTATTTATGATACTATGCAATTTGTACAACCAGATGTACAGACAGTATGTATGGGATTAGCCGCTTCAATGGGATCCTTTCTTTTGGCAGGAGGAGAAATTACCAAACGTTTAGCATTCCCTCACGCTTGGCGCCAATGATTCTTTTATTTGAGAATATATATAAAGACTATACCTTCGCCATAAAAACAGTTAATAAAAACATTTTATAAGTAATAATAGCATGGTATTGTGAATTCCATATGCAAATTTTTGTTTTTTTAATCATTCGATTATATATAGAAAGAGTAGTATGAAAAAGAGGGTATTTACAATTTTATCTGATCTATCAGGAACCTAGTTTAATTTTAGTGTCACATACTTTTTTGTTTTTTTTTTTCATACCAGAAAACTTTTAACAATTTTTATTTTAATTAGAAGAAAACATAACATATGAAAAAAAAAAAAGAAACTTTCGGATTGTTGAATAACAAAATGATATAAAAAACAACGGAACCATCGTAGTATTTTTAATTAAAGAGATTCAAAAAATAAAAAAGAAAGTTGGTTATTGTATTGTTTATTAGTTAAGGATCTGGATCCAAAAGACCCGGTAGATTTTTTACTTCTTTTTTCTTTGATGAAAAAAAAAAAAATAAATTCGTAAACTTAGAAAAAAATTCATCGAAGAAAATACTCTATTCATCAAAGAAAATACTCTATCCATAGTAGAGGAAAAAATGAATTGCAGGGATGGAAAAGCCGTATGCATCAATACGCAGAAAATGCTTGTACGGTTATTGAATATTATTTTTGCCCATTTCTTTATTTTCTTATTTGTATTTATCCCTTTTACCTTTATTTGGGAATAAGGATAATCTTTACCAATCTAGGAGAAATCTTTATCAAAATCTTTATCAAGATAAGGGAACTACTTATTAAGTTATAAAATCAGGGTAATGATCCACCAACCCGCTAGTTCTTTTTATGAGGCACAAACGGGAGAATTTATCCTGGAAGCGGAAGAGCTACTGAAAATGCGTGAAACTATCACAAGGGTTTATGTACAAAGAACAGGCAAACCTTTATGGGTTATATCCGAAGACATGGAAAGGGATGTTTTTATGTCAGCAGCAGAAGCCCAAGCTCACGGAATTGTAGATCTTGTAGCCGTTGAATAAAAAATCAGTGGCAAGGATTATTCTAAAAAAATACAGGATTTGAAATTTCATTTTTTAATCTTCTTACTTTAATTTTAATATAATATTTCTATTAGTTAATATATTAATAGAATATAAGTAATATAGAATCTAAGTAATTCACGGTTAGGATAGATCTAAACCTGCTCATTATATATATATATTACGACTTACTATGCCAACTATGAAACAACTTATTAGAAACACAAGACAGCCAATCCGAAACGTCACAAAATCCCCAGCTCTTCGGGGATGCCCTCAGCGCCGAGGAACGTGTACCAGGGTGTATGTGCGACTCGTTCAGATCATATACTAAGAAGAAAAAACCTATTTCATTTTTTCATTCAGTATTGTTGATCGGTTAAGATAGTGTGAATGTAGTTTTCCCATTCAGACTATCTTGTATCAAATTTATGGTTTCGATTGGTGCAAACCCAATAGTCTTAATTTACAATTTAAGATGAGAAGGACTTTCCCATCGGTAACAAAACAAATATAAAGTTACCCGTTAAGCGGAGAAAATACTATTTTAATTAAAGATAAAGTATGTCCTTAATGAATGAATTTTGATGGATTTTGGACGAACGGAATAAGAGGGTCAGCTACCCAGCAAATTTTCATAATTAAATACCGTTACTGTATAACTAGATTTCGTTGTGAAAAAATCTACTTACTAAACTAAATATTGGATGGGTAGAGCCAAAGAATGTGAACTGTACAAGTTAACAATAACATTAATTAATATAAAATGAAAAGAAAGAAAGGCTCCGGTGTATAGAGAGGACCTGCCCGTTTCTAAAAAAAATCATAGAAACGATGGAACCCACTAATTTTTTATATATGTCCTATTTCATTTATATTATCTTTTTTGATATCTAGTATCAATACAATTTATTATTTTGAGGTTGAATATTTAGAAAAAAAAATATAAAAAATCGTGGTTGGGGAGGTTATAGTAGCAAGAGCCATTGGAATTTTTTTTTATACATTGGAAGAATCCATTTTTGTTATTAATAGACTAGGAAGAAGAAAAGAATAACTGAAAAATAAAAAAGTTATTCATCAAAGTCTCAATTATTCAATGACCAGAATTAAACGAGGATATATAGCTCGGAAACGGAGGACAAAAATTCGTTTATTTACATCAAGCTTTCGAGGAGCTCATTCAAGACTTACTCGAACGATTACTCAACAGAAAATTAAAGCTTTGGTTTCGGCTCATCGGGATAGAGATAGGAAAAAAAGAGATTTTCGTGGTTTATGGATTAGTCGAATAAATGCAGTAATTCGCGGGAATCCTAAAGTATATTGTATTTATAGTAATTTAGTATATAGTCTATACACGAGGCAATTGCTTCTTAATCGTAAAATAATTGCACAAATAGCTATATTAAAAGAGAATTGTCTTTTTATGATTGCTAATGATCTCATAAAAACCAAAAATCCCCTTAGACTTTACTCCGGAAAGGTATAGAATAGAAATTTGTTTATTTTGATAGCTTTATCATATGATAAAAATTCATATGATAAAGCTATCAAAATAAACAACCACGCTGAATAAAAAAAATTATTCTTTGTTACCTATTATCTTTTTTCTTACAACATAAAAACCCAAAAAGAATTGTTGTAATTTTCGAACAAAACATCAATGTTTAATTCAAATCTCAATTCAAAATAGGATTTCGAATTATTAATTTCTATATTTTTTTTTTCTGAAAGTAGTAGTTCTAGCGGTCGACTCGCTTTTTTCAAATTGTTTTTCATTATTAAGAAAAGGTAACGAAGATAAAATACGAGCTTGTTTTATAGCAATTGTTATTAAACGTTGTTGTTTTAAAGTCAATCTATTTACGCGTCTGGATAATATTTTTCCTTGTTCACTAATAAATCGACTAATTAAACCCATGTTTTTATAATCAATTCGGTCCCCCGATTGGATCGGGGGCAAACGCCTACGAAAAGATCGCTTGGATTTAATAAAGAGTCGCTTAGATTTTTCCATGGTTTATTTATCCCTATTCCAAAAATCACATTTATTACAAAAAATACAATAAAGGATTTGTTTTTTTATTCTGACTTTTCTTTTTTAATATATGTTGTTATTTTTTTAATATATGTTGTTATATACTGATTAATTCAACTGTAAATTATAGAATACAGATAGATCTATCTATATAGATACGAAAAATAGATCATTTTACATGTTAAGTTCTTTGGTTCGAAGGGTAACACACAAGCGATCAATTTGATCTATTTCTTTATTTCTGCGTGAATTGTATGTTTGCAACAACGGGGACAAAATTTTCTTAATTCCAATCGACTAGGCGTATTGTGTCGATTTTTTTTAGTGATATATCTAGAAATACCCGTTGATTCCTTATTAACACTCTTTTTATCACAACCGGTACATTCCAAAATAACAATTACTCGGATATCTTTACCTTTGGCCATGAACCTCCCTTGGGTTTTTAATTCACTTAACTCTTTTGTTTTCGGATTCGAATCTAAGAAAAAACGAAAATAGAAAAATTCGAAATCCAATTTTGAAATATTTCGTTCCAATTAAGATTAATATAGTACAAAAATAATACAATGATCTCGAACTATATTTCGTTTCGAATTGCAATACAATTGCAATACAGTATTTTAGTTTTTTTAATTAAGTATTTTTTATGATATTGTTGCCCCCACCCTATCCATTCCATTTAAATTTCTGCTTTCACTCTATTATTAATAGAAATGGAATTGAATTAATAATTCAATTCCATTGAAGCCTGGACAAGATCCCGAGTTTCACTCCTAATTTCAATGAGGCCAAATTCACCCTTATTCTTTCTCTTTTCTAACTTATTCTATTACAATTGTAAAAAAAAGAAGAAATAAAAGACGAAATAAAGAAGAGGAGATTAATTACATATTAATTACATATATTTAATACTTAATTGGATCTATAATCTTCTTCACCCCTTTCCGGGTCAATAACTAGAATGAAAAAAAAGGGAATATCAATGCATCTGGAAAAAAACGATTGATCTCTATCAAGAGACCCGCCAAAGCCCCGAACCATAGAGTACTTACTACTGGTGCCACGGAAAGATATGTTTTTAGATCTCGCATTTCAAATCCTCCTTTTTAAGTCTTTTTTCTATCTATAATTTATTTGAATTTAATATTCTTTTTTCTTATTCTAAAGAATATTAGTTATATTTCTTTAGAATCTTTTTTTTCTTTTTCATATTCTATTGTATATTATAGTATAGGAAACTGAAAAAAATGGCAGAAAATTAGAAAAATGATATATATATATATATTATATATATCTATATATCAACAGATAAAAATGTGGAAAACAAGACAAAGATTCTTTACAATAACACTAGAAACAAATGGAAAAGGGATGTAGCGCAGCTTGGTAGCGCGTTTGTTTTGGGTACAAAATGTCACGGGTTCAAATCCTGTCATCCCTATCCCTAACTATTACTTATCATATGATATTCCGTATTATATGATATTCCGTATTATATATTTATTATATGAGATGAGCAATAAAACGGGACCAATTGAAGACGAATTCCAATTCGACATACATACCGAATATCTATATATATATATATATTGATATAGTATATACATGTAAAATGGATTTAGATCATATAAAATAATTTATGAAAACAAAGCGCTCTTAGTTCAGTTCGGTAGAACGCGGGTCTCCAAAACCCGATGTCGTAGGTTCAAATCCTACAGAGCGTGATGATTCAAATCCTACAGAGCGTGATGATTCAAATCCTACAGAACGTGATTCTTGTATTGTTCGAATGATAATTACACTGAAATAATTGAACATTAAAAGTCTTAATTTAATCCTTGTAGATTAGGATTAAAACAAAATAAATAGGGAATCCGCAAAAAAAGAGACATTAATTAATCAAAGATCCAACTGATCACCTCGTCGGTATTGTAAATATGCAGTTACAAATAATCCAGCCAAAGTAATGGGAATTAAACCTAACACGATTCCAAATAGAAAAACTTCAATCATTTTGATTTGTTCGAAAGGTAAAAAGAAAGGTAATATCTATCCTTAACCATTAATCTGTATTGATCATGAATCTCAACGACCGAGAATTATAAATTGACACAGTAAGGAAGAATGTCTTATTCCAAAATTTACTATTCCTCTCAAAATTACAAATCAAATAAGTCGT